AAAAAACGGAAAATTATGTACAATTTGAATCGTTCTCAATTAATCCTCGTTACTGTCCATATGAAGAAGTAATAGGTAGGGATGACAGGATTTGAACCCGTGACATTTTGTACCCAAAACAAACGCGCTACCAAGCTGCGCTACATCCCTTTTTTTTTTTTTCAAATTGTTGGGCAGTCTCATTCTACAAAATACCTGTCTTGTTTTCCATATCTTCATTTTTTCCTCCATCTATATACAATTTTCTTATCATTTCTTCTATTCCTTTTGGTTTCATATAAGAAAATCTTATACATATCATAAATCTTATACATATCATAAATCTTATACATATCATAAATATAAGAATTATATACATCTGAAACCTAACGTATAAAAAAGTTTTATCAGTAATGTTCAGGAACAGGGGATTAGATGAAAATCTCATCTATTGATTAATTGTACATATCTATTTTAGCATTTAGTTCGGAATTCTGTGTAAAATAAATACAAATGATCTTGAACTACAACATCTGACCATATACACATATGTATTACAATCCATGGGAAAGGAGGATTTTCAATGCGAGATATAAAAACATATCTCTCCGTAGCACCTGTGCTAAGTACTCTATGGTTTGGGTCTTTAGCAGGCCTATTGATAGAGATTAATCGTTTATTCCCGGATGCCTTGTCATTCCCATTTTTTTGATTCTAGTTATTGATTATGTGAAGAAATGAATAAAATTAGAGATACAATTCTACATGACTCAAATTTCGAATTTCCTCCCTCCTTTTTCAGTTCTTTCATTTCAGTTCCTTAGCTTTAGGATAGGGAGAAAAGAAAAAAAAAAAGTGTATGGAACCTCAAAAAAAATGTGATAGATCGAAGATCGAATTTGGGAGACCTCAAATTTAAATGTGGATCCAGTCTAGGGAGGGTTCCGCGAAATCATAGCATAGAAAGAAGATACTTAAATTAAATAAGTAAATAAGAATAATAATTTAAATTTAGTGGATTTAGGATAGGAACAATTGATAGTTAGAAAGAAATTGTATTACTTAATTATTACTTCATAAAATTATTATTTTATTACTCTATAAAATAAAAAATGAAAATTTTTACTTAATTACATTAATATTAATTTTTAAATTTGAATAAATAAGAATTTAATGATAATTGCAACGAAATTTTTATAAAATTCCATTTCTAGTTAGTAACTTCTATTTAATTTATTTTTGTTTTCTTCTTCTTCAGCTCGGATCGAAAATGTAAGAGTTAAGCCGATACAAAATTCAAAGGGGGTTTATGGCTAAGGGTAAGGATGTAAGAGTTATAGTTATTTTAGAATGTACCAATTGTGCCCGAAATGATGTCAATAAGGAATCACCGGGTATTTCTAGATATATTACTCAAAAGAATCGACACAATACGCCTGGTCGATTAGAATTGAGAAAATTTTGTCGCTATTGTCACAAGCATACGATTCATGGGGAAATCAAGAAATAGATTGAACGGAACACATGTGTTCTTTTCAAGTCAAAGAAGAAAAAGAGCTTAACATATATTTAATTTTCATTTTTAATATAGAATATGAATAATGTGTATACATTATGCATACAAATCAAAGCCTATTTTGGTAGGATCTGAAGTAAATAAAATAAAGAAATAGAATTTTAGAGATAAGGAATAAACCATGGATAAATCCAAACAATCTTTTCGTAAATCCAAGCAATCTTTTCGCAAATCCAAACGATCTTTTCGTAGGCGTTTGCCCCCAATTAGATCGGGGGATCGAATCGATTATAGAAACATGAGTTTAATTAGTCGATTTATTAGTGAACAAGGGAAAATATTATCTAGACGGGTGAATAGATTGACTTTGAAACAACAACGATTAATTACTATTGCTATAAAGCAAGCCCGTATTTTATCTTTGTTACCCTTTCTTAATAATGAGAGACTATTTAAGAATAAAAAATCGGAGTCGATCCCCCGAACTCGAATTACTCGTCCTAGAAAAAAAAAATAGACATACTCCTCAATTGACTCCAAACTCCAATTGTAACTCAAGTTCCGATGTGTTTTTTGTTCGAAAAGGCCTAGAATCTAGAAGAGTGGGTTCCGGTGTTAAAAGAAAAAAATTCCCATTTTTTTTTAACATGTTCGTTCATTCCTATTACTTATTTTTTTTAAGTGATTTTTATTCTATCTTCCCGGAGAAGTCACTCCGGGGAATTCTGTTTCGTTTCAATCATTCCTTTACTGTACATGACTTTATAATCTACTTTATTTGATTTGATGATCTTGTTGGAAATCATGTAAAGACAATTCTTATTTGATATAGCTATTTGTGCAGGTATTTTACGATTAAGAAGCAATTGCTTCTTGTACAGATTATGTATTAATATACTATAACTATACAATACCAACTTTTCGCGAGTTATTGCATTTATCCGAGTGATCCACAAACGACGAAAATCCCTCTTTTGCCTGCCTCTATCTCGATGAGAGGAAGCCAAAGCTCTAATTTTTTGTTGAGTAATCGTTCGAATAAGTCTCGAATGAGCCCCTCTAAAGGTTGACGCAAAAAAACGAATTTTTGTTCGACGTCTACGAGCTATATATCTCCGTCTAACTCTTGTCATTGAATCAAATTAAATCTTAATGAATAACTAATTGATTTCTATTCTTTCAGCCATCCTTTTATCCCCCTTGGTCAATGAATAACAAAACGGATTATTCCGATATATAAAATATGAATTCGAATGGCTTTTGCTACTATAACCTTCCTTACCACCATTTTTTATTCCTTTCAGGCATTTCACCTGAAAATAAGAAATTATAATGATACTAAAAAAAAAGTGGGTTCCTTCGTTTCTATGGTTATTTCTTAAACGGCGAGGTCCTCTCTATACACCGGAGCTTCTTCTTTCATTTAATCAAATGGTATTGTGAACTTGTATAGTTCACACTCTTTGGCTCTACCCATCAATTATCAATTATAGAGTAATAGCTCTTTTCACAATAAGAGTTATCTATACAGTAACGGCATTTAATTAGGAAAGTTGGCTAGGTAGCTGACCCTCTTAGTCCGTTCTTTTAACAATGGGAGCATAATCTTTTTGCTTCTTATGATACCATTTCCTCCGCTTAATGGATAACTATTTACTACCTATGGGGAATTGCTTTTCATCTCAAATTTAGGTGATTGGATTTACACCAATGGAAACCATAAATTCCATACACAATATAGATATATGAAAAATCTTTTCCATTTACTCTATTCATTGGTGCCGTTCAGTAATACTGGAAAAATTTTATCATTTGTATTTGTTCGAACTCATGATCTGAACGAGTCGCACATACACCCTAGTACATGTTCCTCGACGCTGAGGACATTCTCTAAGAGCGGGAGATTTCGTAACATTTCTTATTGGCTGTCTTGCATTTCTAATAAGTTGTTTAATAGTTGGCATGTCGTATATATATATATATACGTTGTATATATAATTAGAAATTAGAATGGAATGGGTTGGTTTAGATCGATCTTAACCTGAGAATTAATCTGATAATTAATGATTATCCATTTTTTCTATTCAATATAAAATCACAGAAAATTAAATTACGGATAGATTTACAATAAAAAATCCTCGAAATCCTCAGGATCCGCCCCTACAAGATCAACAATGCCGTGAGCTTGGGCTTCTGTTGCTGACATAAAAATATCTCTTTCCATGTCTTGGGCTACAACCCAAAGAGGCATACCTGTTCTTTGTACATAAACCTTTGTGAGGGTTTCGCGAAGTTTCACTATCTGTCTCGTTTCCCTGAAAAAGTCCCCTGATCTTCCGTCATAAAAAGAACTAGCAGGTTGATGAATCATAATCCTAACCTAATGTTATTGATATAACAGGTTCTTCTATCTCGCATGATTGGGCTAAATTAAAGGATAAAAAAAAAAATAAAAAGAAGAAAATGGAATTGAACAACCGTACGGGCATTTCTATGTTGCATACGGCTCCGCAATGGAATTTACTTTATTCTTCTCTTCTATTCTATCGAAGAAATATAATTTATCTGATTCAGATCGTTGAATTATCCATTTACCACCCTTCCTTTCGTAGGAGTAAAAAATACTATGATGGTTCTGTTGCTTTATATAGATATCTTATCTATGATTTAGCAATCCCAAAGTTCCCTTCTGATACGATCAAATAAGGAAATTTTTTTTTTTTCGTACTCTTTCATAAGATGAATATCAAAAAGAGACTTCTGGTGTGGAAGAAAAAAAGTTTGTGACGCTGAAATGTACTCCCGACACATAAAATCAACAAATCGGAAATACCCTTTGTTTCATACTACTATCTCGATACAAAATGTCATGTTATGAAAAAACAATAAAATAAAATAATGGTTTGTTTAGATCGAACTCGAAGTGCCATGCTATTATTACTTATTATTCATATTCAATATGGCGAAGGCATAGTGTTTCTTTTTTTTTTCAAATAAAAACTCATTGGCGCCAAGCGTGAGGGAATGCTAGACGTTTGGTAATTTCTCCTCCGACCAGGATGAAAGATGCCATTGAAGCGGCTATTCCCATGCATATTGTATGCACGTCGGGCGTCACAAATTGCATAGTATCAAAAATAGCTATTCCTGATATTACCCATCCGCCGGGAGAGTTTATAAATAAATAAAGATCCCTAGTCTGATCTTCTATACTGAGATATACCATGAGACCAACAATAGTATTCGAGATCTCCTCCTTGACCTCTTGTCCTAAAAAAAGTAATCTTTCTCGATAAAGTCGGTTGATTAGGACAAAAATCCTATCCTTTAGTCCTTTAGGAGCCGTACACGCACCTTTGGATGCATACGGTTCAAAATAAAAATTAAATGGAGAAAAAAGAATCAATGTGTCGATTCTTGTTCTATTTCTTTTTTCTTTAACTTAATAGGTTTTTCTTCCATTTTTCAAAAAACATGAGATGTGTTCTCGCTTCCTTACCTATAAAAAAAAGAATTTATTGAACTTATTGAAATTGAACTAATCTCTCTCATTGATGTATTATTTCATCGATATTCAAATCACGATGCAATTTTCTTGTTCCTGAATGGGCCCTTGCAATTCTTTTAGGTTCATGTTCTACTCCGGGAAAAGATCTGTCCGAATTTTATTTGCACATATAGGGCAAATAATCTCAGTACCACTTCTTTTTTTTTCAATTCGTTTCATGTCTTTTCCCAACTCAACTATTTGATGTATTCATCATGCTATTCTGTTGGTTATTGGTTGGACGTTTGAAATCACTCTTATAGTAACTCATCTTACTTATAGTAATATAGTAAGGATAAGAATCCTTTATAATACAAGTAATAATCATACATATATTACCAATTTGGTATTTTCTGAACGGAGCCTGAATACTTTATTTTTATTTTTCCAAGTGAACCATAAATCCTCCTAATTGATAATATGGATCCCAAAATGCAAATATAAATAAATTGATCTAATTACACTTCACGCTCCGAATGATTGATGCTTCCCTCAATACAATATTTCTTGGGCGAAACAGAGGATATCTCGATCGGGGGAGAAAACGGGTAAATTCCATATGACTCAATATGTCTGACAAGTCGCACTATAACTCAACCCAAGTTGCATCTTCCTCTCCGGGATTCCGAAAAGGTACTTTTGGAACACCAACGGGCATTAATTTAAAGACAAAATTGAGTACTATACTTCGCGTTAATATGGAAACGTAACAATGGCTTTATCATCTTTATCTCTTTTTCTCTTTATTGTATTTTATACATAGATTGAAAGGTTTATATTGAAAGGTTTATAGAGTAAGACAGAATGAATAAAGAGAAAATTTAACTAACGTATCAATCGTTGGAATGATAAACAAGTATCTATGTATTTGTTTCCCTAAAGTAGGAGTAATCCTCCCATTGCGTATTGGTACTTATCGGGTATAGAATAGATCCGCTTCTCTTTGTTCTTACGAACAGAATTTTTCCCTTATTTTCAATGGAACGGAATAAATATTAACCTTTTCTCATACAGAATCTACTGAAAAGTTAGGTACATAGTATAGTCTTTTCCAATTCCAATGCGATAAAATAAAGTGACATAGTGTCTAGTTTTTTTTTGATAAAGGGGTGTTTCCATGGGTTTGCCTTGGTATCGTGTTCATACTGTCGTATTGAATGATCCTGGTCGATTACTTTCGGTCCATATAATGCATACAGCCCTAGTTGCTGGTTGGGCCGGTTCGATGGCTTTATACGAATTAGCAGTTTTTGATCCCTCTGACCCCGCTCTCGATCCAATGTGGAGACAAGGTATGTTCGTTATACCCTTCATGACTCGTTTAGGAATAACCAATTCGTGGGGCGGTTGGAGTATTTCAGGGGGAACTATAACGAATCCAGGTATTTGGAGTTATGAAGGTGTGGCAGGGGCACATATTGTGTTTTCTGGTTTGTGCTTCTTGGCAGCTATCTGGCATTGGGTGTATTGGGACCTAGAAATATTCTGCGATGAACGTACGGGCAAACCTTCTTTGGATTTGCCTAAGATCTTTGGAATTCATTTATTTCTCTCGGGGTTGGCTTGCTTTGGTTTTGGCGCATTTCATGTAACAGGTTTGTATGGTCCTGGAATATGGGTGTCCGATCCTTATGGACTAACCGGAAAAGTACAACCTGTAAGTCCTGCATGGGGCGCGGAAGGCTTTGATCCTTTTGTTCCCGGAGGAATTGCCTCTCATCATATTGCAGCGGGTACATTGGGCATATTAGCGGGCTTATTCCATCTTAGTGTCCGTCCGCCTCAACGTCTATACAAAGGATTGCGTATGGGCAATATTGAAACTGTACTTTCCAGTAGTATCGCTGCTGTTTTTTTTGCAGCTTTCGTTGTTGCTGGAACTATGTGGTATGGTTCAGCAACAACTCCAATCGAATTATTTGGTCCCACTCGTTATCAGTGGGATCAAGGATACTTTCAGCAAGAAATATACCGAAGAGTTAGCGCCGGACTAGACGAAAATCTAAGTTTATCGGAAGCTTGGTCTAAAATTCCCGAAAAATTAGCTTTTTATGATTACATTGGTAATAATCCGGCAAAAGGGGGATTATTCAGAGCAGGGTCAATGGATAACGGGGATGGAATAGCTGTTGGATGGTTAGGGCACCCTGTCTTTAGAGATAAAGAAGGGCGCGAGCTTTTTGTACGTCGTATGCCTACTTTTTTTGAAACATTTCCGGTGGTTTTGGTGGATGGAGACGGAATTGTTAGAGCCGATGTTCCTTTTAGGAGAGCAGAATCAAAGTATAGTGTTGAACAAGTAGGTGTAACTGTTGAGTTCTATGGTGGCGAACTCAATGGAGTCAGTTATAGTGATCCTGTGACTGTTAAAAAATATGCTAGACGTGCCCAATTAGGTGAAATTTTTGAATTAGATCGGGCTACTTTGAAATCTGATGGCGTTTTTCGTAGCAGTCCA